AAAAAAATTCCAAAAGGATGAAGAGATGAAGAAGAGGGTTATATACAGACTGTATCAAATAATTCACCCACAGCCTGTAGATCTTTTCACGAACGGATTAATCGGACGAGAATAAAGAGAGAGTCCTGTTCTGCATGTCAATGCCGACAACAATGAAATTTATAGTAAGAGGAAAATCCGTCGACTTTAAAAATCGTGAGGGTTCAAGTCCCTCTATCCCCAAAAAGCCTATTTTTCTTCCCCGACCTTTTTACCTATACCCCCTTTTATTTTGTTACGGGTTGAAAATTCCTGATGCACCCACTCTATTCTATATTCTATTTGTCTATATTCTATTTGATTCGTTTAGTTTTTAGTTTTTTTAGTTTATAAATAGATCTGGGCAGAAATGCCTTTCTCTTATTACATGTATTACATGTTATATACATGATAATATATCAAAATGAACATCTTTGAGAAAAAACCCCATTTAAACAACCCCGAATAGAACCCAGATAAAACTTTGTAATCTTCTTACGTACTGTTAATTGACAAAGACCCCATCCTCTAATAAAATTAAAAAATTAAGGATGCTACATTGGGCTGGTCGGGATAGCTCAGCTGGTAGAGCAGAGGACTGAAAATCCTCGTGTCACCAGTTCAAATCTGGTTCCTGGCACATGATTAAATTGGTCGAGTTTCTTTAAAGTAATTGATATGAATCGACATCCACATTCATTTATAGTATAGTTATAGTTTAAATAATAATCCATATTTTGATTCATCTTGACGAGATATACCCCATCTATTTTATCTATTTTTTATTTATATTTTTATTTATAGATGGGTTGAATTTAATAGTTAATAAACAAGATTCAGTTCAGATCCAAAAAAAGAGAATTCCATACCCTTCCATTTCTTTGAACTTTCTTTCATATTTTATTTAGTTATTCCTAACATAACTTGCTAAAACCTTCTAAGTAATGTGCGTCGTACAAAACGAAGTAAAACTTTCTGATGCAGAACTCCTTTTGTTCATCCTATTGTTTCGGCTCGTATGAAATAAGTATCTTCCAAACCAAATAACTGGGATGTGAGAATCAACGAATTCCCAATTCTCTTTTTTGTTGTCTTTTTTTTTTCATTAATCATTTGTTTTCTAATTTTATATTATTTTGATCTCATATTGGAGTTGTAGTTATAGGGCTATACGGACTCGAACCGTAGACCTTCTCGGTAAAACAGATACAACTTTTATTATCAAAATGATTGAACTGTTTCAAAGACCCAACAGGCATTTTTTTTGCATTGGGCTCTTTCATTAACTGATCAAAATATCAGCTAGTCTGCCATATTTTTTTTTGATACAAAAATAGGATAAGGAGATGGCTCCCCGTGCTTTGCTTATTCATTATTTGCGATTCTGATGCAAGAACACCTACCAAAGTTTTTCAAGGGTATGATTATCTTGACGTAGGTCTGCCTATGGCCTAGATCAACCTAAGTTAAATGAAGTCTCAATCCTTCTGCTGCTTACAAACTACAATATGAAACCTCCTACACCTTAAAGTTCATAAGATGAAAAGAGCTTTTTTGAAGTCCTTAGACTAAGTATGCCTAGCGTTGAATAGACTGGATATTCACCTTATCAAGATCTCCAATTCATGATAGGGTCTAGTTGGTGCCTAAACAGCACTACAATCAGACCGAACCCTTGTAAGCCAAGTCAGGCTATTGTTCCCTCAAAGTTAAAGTTATAGGGTAAGACATCAATTTTAATCACAATTTTTTGATTTGATTGTATGATAAATTCCCCTGAAAAACATTGGCGCACGTGTAAACGAGGTGCTCTACCAACTGAGCTATAGCCCTTATTGCTTTGCTTATGATACATATTTTATCGTGTAGAGAATTTCTTGTCAAGGGGTATATTAAACAATCCAACACCACAAATCTTTGATCCGTTTAAGTGGGTATTGCTTAAGCTTAAGATTAGTATTGCTTATAAGTAATATGGGATTTATAATCCATCCACGGAGTGGTCCCCTTGGTTCTCATTAGTCTGAGAAATGACCTACTTAACTCAGCGGTTAGAGTGTTGCTTTCATACGGCGAGAGTCATTGGTTCAAATCCAATAGTAGGTAGAACTTATTAGATACCATTGACTCCAGTATCTAATAAGTTTTTGTCCCAGCATCTTTTACCCTTTTTATTTTATTGATTTTGTAACTTCATTTTGTTTTGAATTTTGTTTCGTTGCATCAAATTGTGATTTTCAGTGATTGTAGTTGATTCTTTTCACTCGACAGAATCAAATCAAAATAGGTTCGAAATAGACTCTTTTTTATTATTCGAACATGCCAACTAGTTATATTATGAAATTAAAGCATTGATAGCTTCGACTCGCGTCCTAGCTCGTCGGAGAGCTAGATTTGCTTCAATTGTTTGTCTTTTTCCTTGGGCTTTTCTCAAATTAGTTTCCGCTATTTCAAGAGTTTGTTGAGCTTCTTGTGGATTAAT